TCCGAATCTCCTTGCTGAACGGCCTGTTCTCCCCGGTCGGAATAGGGGGATTCCTTCCCTTAGAACCGTACTTGAGAGTTTCCGATCTCATACGGCTCAACAGTCAAATTCTTTTGATGTAATCTATCGTATCGAATTAAATGAGATTTCTCATAGATATATCGCGATCCCTTTTTTCTCGAGTTAACCAAAAGAAAGCGGTTAATTACATGAGTTTCAAACTAAAAATTTTGTTAATAATCAGTTTTATCCTTTTTCCCACCTTCAGAAGAATAAAGCATAAGCATTTTAACTATCATTAGACTTTTCTGAAAGGTAACTATCTCGGTTTCATATATAAATTTATATAGAATCTTTGAAAAAGACCTTCCCTCATAAGACGGAAAAGACTTACTATCTTTGGGATCTGATGCTACACCGCTGCTCAATACCTTAGGGGATCAACTTTATTACATAAGTTGATTCCTAACTTTATATCTCATATCATGACATAAGTAAGCAGTTCTTATTGTATCGGACCAAAACCTCGCGAATTGATCTTTACGGCGCTTCCTCTATCAATTAGATCTTTTATCCATAGAATAAAGTATTTAGGCATACCTATTTCTTCATATTAATATTTCTACTTTTATGAAGTTTATTTCCTTGCTACAGCTGATAAAAATCGTTGTTTTGAACGATACATATGTAGAAAGCCTACCCTTTTTTAGTATTTATTAATGGATTTCTTCTTTCTTCCCCTTTTTTTATTTCTATAATGGAGATAGTCGCACGTAATGACAGATAACGGCCATATTATTAAAAGCTTGTGGTAAGAACGGGTTTCGTTCTAGTGCCCGAAAATAATATTCTAAAGCTTTTGTATGTTCTCCGTTCCTTGTATGGATAAGGCCTATGTTATAGAGTATATAACTTCGATCATAAGGATCAATTTCCAGTCGCATAGCTTCATAATAATTCTGTAAAGCTTCCGCATAATTTCCTTCGGATTGAGCCGACATCCGTTACGGTCGTCATTCGATTCAAAGAATCTCCGTTCCAGAACCGTACATGAGATTTTTACCTCATACGGCTCCTCCTTTATGTGCATAATGAAAAAAAGACATGGAATCAAAAAAGATTGAAAGATTCTCATTATAAACTGAGCGGGGCTGGTGTTTTTACAAGAAATCTCTAGCCAACCTTCTGGTAAAAGGTCTTTTCTTAACATCAAGCATGTTGGCATTATATTAGATTAAAAAAAGGCGACCCCAACAATTTCTTTGTCTTCAACGCCCTAAAATTTGTAGGAATTAGTCACTTCAACAGTCTTCGATGGTTATACGGGTATCCAAAATACGAACGAGATGGATGTTTGTTGTCCCAACCATTCTTGTTAGCCCCGATCCTGATAAGTAAAGGGAATCATTTCTAACAAAGTTTTCGTGCGTTGATTCCTAGGAGTAGTGCTTCTTCCCCTATGCCTCCTATTGGTACTAGTGAAGTAGGGTTAACTTAACCTATAGGTGTAACCTTTCGCTCAATACTTTAGAATCAACAATTGAAGCATCTGAGGCTGCTTTAATCGGGGATACACGACCGAAGGGGTTGCTTTATTTATTTTAACAAACTTCACCTTCAACAAGCGTAGATTTTTTTAATAATTTTTTTTGTCCTCTGTTGTCTTTCTATTTTCTCTTAAGACGGAGAGCGGTAAAAAAAAAAAGAAAAATAATCAAATCGCACCATCTCTGTAATAGGTGAATGCCTCTTTTTCTCCTGAAGTTGTCGGAATTATTCGTAATAAGATATTGGCTACAATTGAAAAGGTTTTATCAATAAAATTTCCATTTATCCCAGATCTAGACATAGGTGTATTAATCCATTCTATAATTTAATTTTTAATTTCCTTTCATGAGAAAAAGATCTCACAAACAAAGGAATTGTACAGTACGAAATAACGTAAAAACGGATTCATTACAAAAAAAGACGCCCTTTTACTCAAATTGTTTATTTTTGACAGGAATTAATAAAAAAAAAAATGGAATCCGATTAGATTTCATACAAATGTAGTAATAGAAAAATGAAGGGAACTGTTACGATTTAATTGAAGTTGAAGAATCAAAGAATTTCTCTTAGAGATTAGGATAATGCGAGAAGTTTTGATTCAAAAGAGGAAAAAGAATTAATAACAATAAAATTGCGTCTTCTTTGTGTTATGTGGATAATGGGTATACGCTTCTGCTATACAATCAAATATAACGATACGGGGGTGGTTCATGAATTTGGAAGAAATCTATGGGTTAAGATAAGAGGTTGAAGTAAGGAATTTTTGTTGAAAAATCTAAAACTGGAAAGGGATTAAAATTTTTTTTTTTTTTTTGAAAATGGAATAAGAGTTTAAACTAAATAGAATCGTGGTAGAAAGGTAGTCATTAAACATAGTCTAAAAAAATAGATCTATTGGTGGATTCGTTCCAATTGAGTGATTTAATCTGTTATAAATATTCGAAAGGGCGGA